TAAATATAGAATTTATAACCAACTCATCGCTTCACATTATCTGGATCTGGATCAAAAAAAGCAGTCAAAGTCAAGATAGAATCTATTGGTCATTTCATTGTAGCAACTGAAATCTTTTTTGCATAAATAAACTCAAAACCAATCTGATTATGAATTGTAAAGCAAAATAGAAAATTATGCAGATAAATGGAAAGATGAGAGAAAGAGAGAAAAAGAATATCAATGATATAGGATTCCAATATGTGTAAGGTCTATAAATCATCTCATAAAAGCCAATGTAATAAAGCATCAATATCGATTGATTCATAATTAAATGAATCGCATTCATAGAACAAAAAAATCAAGAGCCTCGAGCCAATAAAGACTAAGAACATTGACTCAAAAATAAATTCATTAGGGGCTCCATTGTATAATTAAGACCTAACCATTAATCGAAAAGCGATGGGAACGATGGAACCTATGAATATATAAGATTTTATTGAAACCGAATCTTAATGATTTATTGGGTAGGATGGCGAAACAAACCAAGAGACACTCCATTTATTCTGAGAGGTCATAGGTTAACCCTACAAATGAAGTAAATATTGAAAGAGTTAATATTCGCCCGCGAAGATTTTGATATTATTTGATTTCTAAATTTTAAGTGATCTGATCTAATAATCATAATAAATACAGACTTGTTATAACATTTTAAAGAACATTATCTAAATATTATCTAAAAATAATTATCTATAAATATAAAAATATAAATTTTAAATTCTCTATAAATTTCTATATAGAAATAGAATACATAATTATCTATATAAGATAGACAAATAAAAAATATACAAATTTCTAATCTACTAAAATAAATTGGGTAAAATATCAATATCAATATCAAAGAATCCCAAGATTCAGTATATTATTCATATGTATACTTTCTTTTTAATCATAATCATTTCATTATCATAATCATTTCATTCGCGAGGAGCTGGATGAGAAGAAACTCTCATGTCCGGTTCTGCAGTAGAGATGGAATTGCGAAACAACCATCAACTATAACCCCAAAAGAACCAGATTCCGTAAACAACATAGAGGAAGAATGAAAGGAGTATCTTATCGCGGCAATCGTATTTGTTTCGGTAGATATGCTCTTCAGGCACTTGAACCCGCTTGGATTACGTCTAGACAAATAGAAGCAGGGCGTCGGGCAATGACACGAAATGTACGCCGCGGTGGAAAAATATGGGTACGTATCTTTCCCGACAAACCAGTTACCCTAAGACCCTCGGAAACACGTATGGGTTCGGGGAAGGGATCTCCCGAATATTGGGTAGCTGTCGTTAAACCGGGTAGAATGATTTATGAAATGGGCGGGGTAGCAGAAAATATAGCCAAAAAGGCTATTTTAATAGCAGCGTCCAAAATGCCTATACGAACTCAATTCATTATTTTGAGATAGGAATACAGAACTAAAAGGAAAAGGCCTTTCTTTGTTAGGAAAAAATTCGCAAGTTTCTTTTTTTTTTGTTTTGGACAAACAATATTTCTTTTTTTTGCCCCTTTCCATTGAAATAACAGATTCAAAAAAGAATATGATCCAATCTCAGACCCATTTGAATGTAGCAGATAATAGCGGAGCTCGAGAATTGATGTGTATTCGAATCATAGGAACTAGTAATCGCCGATATGCTCATATCGGCGACGTTATTATTGCTGTGATCAAGGAAGCAGTCCCCAATTCACCTCTAGAAAGATCTGAAGTGATCAGAGCTGTAATTGTGCGTACTTCGAAAGAACTTAAACGCGACAACGGTATGATAATACGATATGATGACAACGCTGCAGTTGTAATTGATCAAGAAGGAAATCCAAAGGGAACTCGAATTTTTGGTGCAATCGCTCGGGAATTGAGACAGTTAAATTTCACAAAAATAGTTTCATTAGCACCTGAAGTATTATAAAATAAAGCGTTATAAGAGCATTACATGATTTCTAATATTTGATATTTGAACGAAATCAATTAAATTAAAATTAATTAGTAGATTGTGTTTCACGCATATACCTTTAATAAAAATATATAAAAAAAATATAAAATTAATAAAATAAAAAATAATAATATTTAATTCATAAATTATAAAAAAAAAATGAAAACAAAGTATGTTGATTATATCAAAATTACGAGGCAACAAAAGGTTTAGTTTATCATGGGTAGGGACACTATTGCTGACATAATAACCTCGATACGAAATGCGGACATGGATAGAAAAGGAACCGTTCGAATAGCATCTACTAACATCACCGAAAACATTATAAAAATACTTTTACGAGAAGGTTTTATTGAAAATGTGAGGAAACACCAGGAAGGCAAATTTTTTTTTTTGGCTTTAACCCTACGACATAGAAGAAATAGGAAAGGACCATGTCAAACGAGTCTAAATTTAAAACGCATCAGTCGCCCTGGTCTACGAATCTATTCTAACTATCAACAAATTCCGCGAATTTTAGGTGGAATGGGGATTGTAATTCTTTCTACTTCTCGGGGTATAATGACAGACCGAGAGGCTCGCCTAGAAAGAATCGGTGGAGAAATCTTGTGTTATATATGGTAATCTTTTCGATATTTAAATTGTATCTGAACTTCCCCTATTTGTGAAAAAAAAATAGTAAAGAAGAGATTTCTAATAGCATTCCTCCTACATTAGATTAGTTGATATTTCAAGAGACTTTTAGATAGAAAACAAAAAGAACAAAAAAAAGGGATTCAGAAAGGTTTAATTTCTTAATAACTTTGCAATAATATGTTACGGATTCGTTTAGATTAGATAATGAAAATCTGGTTTTAAATTATGCTTCAGAAAAAGCCCGAGGCGATTTTATACGTATACTATCAGGAGATAGAGTCAAAATAGAAGTAAGTGCTTATGATTCGACCAGAAAACGTCTAATTTCTAGACTCCCCAACAAAAATGCGAATGATTAGGTAATTTTTTCAACTTCAACATTCCTTTTCTTTTTTATATTTTATAGGAATACAATTTACGATTTTAAAATTTAACGAAACTTTTTTTCGTCACAAAAAGTATGTATATTCAAAATTAAGGAATGAAAAATATGAAAATAAGGGCTTCTGTTCGTAAAATTTGTGAAAAATGTCGACTAATACGTCGACGGGGACGAATTATAATAATTTGCTCCAACCCGAGACATAAACAAAGACAAGGATAATTTTTCTAAACGGAGACTCTCTAAAAGATCCGATATAAAAATAATCTATTTTGACACGAAATGGATATATCCATAGACCTCAGACTTCATTTTTGAGATGATAAAATATGGCAAAACTTTTACCAAGAATTGGTTCCCGCAAGAATGGACGTATTAGTTCACGTAAAAATGCACGTAAAATTCCTAAGGGAGTTATTCATGTCCAAGCAAGTTTCAACAATACTATTGTGACCGTTACAGATGTACGAGGTCGGGTGATCTCTTGGTCCTCCGCAGGCGCTTGTGGATTCAGGGGTACAAGAAGAGGGACCCCATTTGCTGCTCAAACTGCAGCAGGAAATGCTATTCGTACTGTAGTGGATCAAGGTATGCAACGAGCAGAAGTCATGATAAAGGGTCCTGGTCTAGGAAGAGATGCGGCATTAAGAGCTATTCGTAGAAGTGGTATACTATTAAGTTTCGTCCGGGATGTAACCCCTATGCCACATAATGGCTGCAGGCCTCCTAAAAAAAGACGTGTGTAAGAATAAACATTGAAGAAATTTCAAGAGAAATAAATAATTCAATGATTTGATCAAAAAAAAGAATATTATTATGGTTCGAGAGAAAGTAAGAATATCTACTCGGACACTACAGTGGAAGTGTGTTGAATCAAGAGCTGACAGTAAGCGTCTTTATTATGGACGTTTTATTCTGTCTCCACTTATGAAAGGTCAAGCCGACACAATAGGCATTGCGATGCGAAGAGCTTTGCTTGGAGAAATAGAAGGGACATGCATCACACGCGCAAAATCTCAGAAAATACCCCACGAATTTTCTACTATAACGGGTATTCAAGAATCAATACATGAAATTTTAATGAATTTGAAAGAAATTGTATTGAGAAGCAATTTATATGGAACTCGGGACGCGTCTATTTGTGTCAAGGGTCCTGGATGTGTAACTGCTCAAGACATCATCTTACCGCCCTCTGTGGAAATCATTGATAATACACAACATATCGCTAGCTTAAGGGAACCGATTGATTTGCATATTGGATTACAAATCGAGAGGAATCGTGGCTATTGTATGAAATCGCCAAAAAACTTTCAAGACGGAAGTTATTCCATAGATGCTGTATTCATGCCTGTTCGAAATGCGAATCATAGTGTTCATTCTTATGGAAATGGGAATGAAAAGCAAGAGATACTTTTTCTCGAAATATGGACAAATGGAAGTTTAACTCCGAAAGAAGCACTTCATGAAGCCTCCCGGAATTTGATTGATTTATTTATTCCTTTTCTACATGCAGAAGAAGAAAACTTCCATTTAGAAGAAAATCAACACAAGATTACTTTACCCCTTTTTACTTTTCATGATAGATTGGCTAAACTAAGGAAAAATCAAAAAGAAATAGCATTGAAATCTATTTTTATTGACCAATTCGAATTGGATCCTAAGATTTATAATTGCCTAAAAAGGTCCAATATACATACATTGTGGGACCTTTTGAAGAACAGTCAAGAAGACCTTATGAAAATTGAGCATTTTCGCATAGAAGATGTAAAACATATATTTGGCATTCTAAAAATAGAAAAGCATTTCACAATTAATTTACCAAAGAATAAATTTTAAATCCAATAGATTTATATCTTATTTTTTTTTTCTAAATCTTTTCTAAATTTAAAGAAGATGAAAATGAATTTTGAATCTTTAACACAATCCATATATTCGTAAAATAGATCAATAATTAAATTGAATAAATGTTATCTAGGGAGAATTCACTTTGAAGCGACTATTCCCTAGATACACAA